CAAGTATCCGAATTCTAACGAAAAATCATTATTAATAATCCAAGACCATACATATTGATAGACAGAACTACTATTTATTTGCTGAATAGAAAGATTCATGGAAAAAATCATGACTATACTTAACAACAAAACGCTCTGAAAAGCCCACATACGGCGAAGACTTTTTGTTGCCGTCGGAAAAAGAAGAAGTCCCAACCCTATTAACATAGGAACTGGAAGTGGAAGAAAAGGTATTATCCATGCATATTGATATGTCTGTTCCATAAAAAAAGTTTTTTATTCTTAATTAATTGTTTCCGATTCACCGGATCTTACCTTTCGAAAAAGTCAATAAAAAATCAAGATATGCACTAACTGATTTAAGAAGTTTATATTAGTATTTATTAATATTAATTATTCTGAGTCTTTTCAAAACCGTTCAAATATTCAAAAAAGAAGTTACAATTGGTCAAATGATATGACCAAGTGACATATAAAAAAACGAACACTTATAATAGGAAAATAAAAATATAATAATTTATCGTAATCAAAATTTATATTCATAGAGCAAGGATAAAAATTTAGCCTAAAAAGAGTACTTGATGCTGATACGAATTATAAGATTAACTAAGGTCATCGGTCTAATGAAAAAAACTCTTGATTTTAGTTAGTTTATTTCAATTCATTAACTAATTTTCAATTAATTAACTAATTCATTATGGGATTGATTGTTTTCCATTTCAATCAAAACAATTTATTAGTAAAGTTTAGAAAAATATGGAACTAAAATAAACTTTTTAGCGAGAAAGGATCAAAAATGACTGAGATCCTTTTTTATCAAACCACGTATCTTTTAACAGATTTATTACTAGTCTCATTCGAATTTTAAAATTAAATTTAGTTGTATTTTTTTCTAGTTTGACTATCAATTTATTAGTCAAAAGTACAATCCTGGTATTTTATTACATGTAAATCAAGTATAGAATGCCGAAAATAAAGGTCTTTTAGATTCTTTTTTTATTTTATTAAGTTTGATTTGATTTCTATGACATGCAGATTCTAAAGATATAACTTTGAGAGATAAACAACGCGAACTAATAGTTCCAAACCAAAAATTTTTGGTTTTACGGAATACTTTGTTATTTAGAGTCATTTTTGATCCAGTTTTCATGGATCTTTGACATATCTATATTTCTTTTTTATGAAGAGAATATTATATTATTTAGAGAAAAAATAGATAATGAATAAGAATAATAATAGAACAATAGATGTCTTTCACATCCAACTATAACAATGAGTAACTTCTTCATTTTTAAATGGCAGTTCCAAAAAAACGTACTTCGATATCAAAAAAGCGTATTCGTAAAAATATTTGGAAAATGAAAGGATATTGGGCGTCGTTAAAAGCTTTGTCATTAGGGAAATCTCTTTCTACCGGGAATTCAAAAAGTTTTTTTGTACGACAAACAAATAAGTCCTAAAATATTGGAATAATCGAAATGCATTTGATTCAAAAAATTGGATCAGTAATTTGTTAATATAAAATCAAAGTTCATATTAATATGAAATAGAATCTTAATGTTATGTCTAAAAGAATAATTCTTCTATTTTCTGAATTCTAAATCTAAAAATCTAAATAAAAAAATAAATACAATTTTTTATTTTTTTATGTTTTCACTCATATTTTGGTGGTGGGGAGTCTTTTTTTCCCCATCGACCTTTACAATTCCAATAAAGAAAATTTTTTATCTTTTTCGGGAAGGGCAGATTGTTGAAACTAATGGATTCCATGTTAAAAACTAACTTCTTAATTTATTGCATTTACCATATGTAATGGATTTACCATATATCTCCAATTTTCAGATCATCAATAAAAGAATCAATAAAAGAACTTGATTGTTGAGATATTATTATATTATGTACAAGTGTCAATTTGCAGTACTCCAAATACAAAATAGTTTTAGATTCATTGAGAAAATTTCTTTTTTGTTTCAAATTTATGATTATAAAATCAGATAAACCAGAAATAATGACATGACAATAAGCGTAAAAAATGAAAAAAGTTTTTTTATTCTAGCGAGAGATTTCTATAGCTGCAAGAGTTCGATTTTAGAATCGCATAAACTACGTAAAAAGCCCTAAGATAAATGGACACTTAAAGGAAAATAAATGAAACTAATGAATCTTCAAATTGACTTTTGAACTCATTTTTTTTATCAATTTCATTTTTACTAAAAAAACATATTTGATTGAATTGACTTGTTCAATCTCGACTATTGAATATAAATAGGCTATTATGAATTCGAGCAAGCCGCTATGGTGAAATCGGTAGACACGCTGCTCTTAGGAAGCAGTGCTAGAGCATCTCGGTTCGAGTCCGAGTGGCGGCATGCCATCTTCTAAACGAGATCCAATAGATCCTATAATAAAAATAAATTAAATTCCCAATAATTAATATTAATATGGGGGATCCCCACCTTTTTTCTTTTTTATGATATTTTCAACTTTAGAGCATATATTA